ATTAAGTAGTCTAATGCCTGATTAAAGGATTATCTTGATAGGGTAAATAATGTGTGATATACTTAGGCTATATGGTTTGGAGTTGCACCAAATCTTAAAGAATCAAAATCTTTTATGCTCTGTACATTTCCATATATTGGTGTTAGGGAAGGTAAGCTAAACTAAGCTAGTGGGCTCATACCCCATTTATGGAGATAATCCCTTTCCCAGTGATAGTTTTTCCTTTTTCTTTACTGTGCATACTTTCTTTATTTTTTAGAGTGGGGTTGGTTCTATCTTCCGCTACTTGGTTTACAGCTTGAGTGGGTTTGGAGATAGGCTTACTTTCTTTTATTCCTCTGATTTTTTTAGGAAAAATGCGATTCTCCTCTTCTGAGGCTGCAATAAAGTATTTCTTGGTTCAAGCCCTTTCTTCTGTGTTATTTTTGCTGTCCGTTTTATTTGTTTTTGGAAACGCTTTTTATGTATTAATTTTTTCTCTGTTTCTTAAGTTAGGTGCAGCACCACTTCATTATTGAATGTTATCTGTGGTTGAATCTATATCCTGGCCTGTAATTTTTTTGTTATTAACTGTCCAGAAATTACCTCCTCTCGTTCTTTTAAGCTCCTTAGTGGGACTTAGAGCTTATATTGCTAACTTCTTTGTTTTTTGTTCTGCTCTCGTTGGTGGATTAGGGGGATTTAGACAGATAATGATACGATCTCTGCTGGCTTATTCTTCTATCGGTCATTTATCTTGAATAATTGCTGCTTTGTCTGTCGACTGTTTTCTTTCTGTTCAATATCTATTTATTTATATACTTATTCTTTATCCTCTTGTGTATTTATTTCTATGCACTAATATTTACCATTTAACTCAAATTGGAAGTTTCCGTTTAGCTCATTTAAAGGTTATTGTTTTTTTTGATGATTCTTTCTTTAGGGGGTTTACCACCTTTTTTTTAGGGTTTTTGCCTAAGTGAATTGTTCTAAGTTCTTTGATGAGAATTGAAACGTATTTCATCACTTTTGTTTTGATTTTGGGGGCTTTAGTCACCTTATATTATTATCTTCGCATGACTTTTTCTTCGTTTATGTTTTCAAGCTCCTCTTTTTTTTCATTGCTCAACTTGAAGTTGGGAGTTTCTAGCTATTTTGTAATTATTTCTTTGTTGGGGTTAGTCTTTTTACCAGCCGTTCTTTTTTAAAGATTTTAAGTTAATTAAACTGTGAGCCTTCAAAGCTCGAAATGGAGATGGTCCAAATCTTAAGTTTAAACTCGAGTGAGTAATACGAGAATTGCAGTCTCAGGTTTTCATTAAACTATTAAACTTTATTTTAATATAGAAGATATGATCTTGTATTTAGATTTACAGTCTAAAGCCTAATTCTCGGCCACTATATTGCGACGTTGGTTGTATTCAACTAATCATAAGGATATTGGCACACTGTATTTAATTTTTGGGGCTTGGTCTGGAATAGTGGGGACTGCTCTTAGTTTACTTATTCGTGCTGAGCTGGGGCAGCCCGGATCTTTAATTGGGGACGACCAGATTTATAATGTGGTTGTAACGGCCCATGCTTTCGTTATGATTTTCTTTATAGTTATACCTATTTTGATTGGGGGGTTTGGAAATTGATTGGTTCCTTTGATATTAGGAGCCCCAGATATAGCATTCCCTCGTTTAAATAATATGAGTTTTTGATTGTTGCCTCCAGCGCTTATTTTACTTCTATCTGGTGCTGGTGTGGAGAGAGGGGCTGGTACGGGTTGAACTGTTTATCCACCTCTATCTGCAGGTATCGCTCACGCCGGAGCCTCCGTTGATCTAAGTATTTTCTCCTTACATTTGGCTGGTGTTTCTTCTATCTTAGGGGCTATTAATTTCATTACTACTATTATTAATATGCGAGTTCAAGGTATAACTCTTGATCGTATTCCTTTGTTCGTGTGAGCGGTAGGTATTACTGCATTATTATTATTATTATCTCTTCCGGTCCTTGCAGGTGCAATTACTATACTTCTTACTGACCGGAATTTAAATACTTCTTTTTTTGACCCTGCAGGAGGGGGAGATCCGGTTCTGTATCAGCATTTGTTTTGGTTTTTCGGTCATCCTGAAGTTTATATTTTAATTTTACCTGGGTTTGGAATAATCTCTCATATTATTAGCCAAGAGAGAGGAAAGAAGGAGTCTTTTGGTACACTAGGTATGATTTATGCTATATTAGCTATTGGTATTTTAGGCTTCGTTGTTTGAGCCCATCACATGTTTACTGTAGGTATAGATGTTGATACCCGCGCCTATTTTACTGCAGCTACTATGATTATTGCGGTTCCTACTGGAATTAAGATTTTTAGCTGGTTGGGAACTCTTCACGGTACATATTTTACTTTCAGACCTTCGCTGTTGTGAGCACTAGGTTTTGTTTTTCTTTTTACTGTAGGAGGACTTACAGGGGTTGTTTTGGCGAATTCTAGAATTGACATTGTCTTGCACGATACCTATTATGTGGTTGCTCATTTTCACTATGTTTTATCCATAGGAGCTGTCTTTGCTATTCTTGCAGGGTTTGTCCATTGATTTCCGTTATTTTCGGGGGTTGGTCTACATCCTAAGTGGCTAAAGGTCCATTTTTTAGTTATATTTGTAGGGGTAAACTTGACATTTTTCCCTCAGCATTTTCTAGGGTTGGCTGGTATACCTCGTCGTTATTCTGATTATCCTGATGCTTATATATCTTGAAATGTTATTTCGTCTATTGGTTCTTTAATTTCATTTGTGGCGACTGTTGGTTTCATCTATATTATTTTTGAGGCTCTTACTTCTCAACGTTTGGTGCTGTTTCCACTAAACCTATCTTCTTCTATTGAGTGGCATCATAATCTTCCTCCTGCAGAGCATAGTTACTCTGAACTACCCTACATCATTCGTTTCTAATGTGGCAGATTGTAATGCAATGGATTTAAGCTCCATTTATAAGAGTTCAATTCTCTTTTTTAGAAAAATGTCAACTTGAATGCAACTAGGATTACAAGATGCTTCTTCTCCTTTGATGGAACAATTAATTTTTTTCATGACCACGCGATGCTTGTTTTAATTATGATTACGGTTTTAGTCGGTTATTTTATGTTGACTTTGATGTTTAATTTAATTGTCAATCGGTTTCTCTTGGATGGTCAACTAATTGAGATTATTTGGACTGTCTTCCCAGCATTGATTCTGATTGGTGTTGCTCTGCCTTCCTTGCGTCTTTTATATTTATTGGATGAGGTGAACGAACCCTCCTTGACCTTAAAGAGAGTAGGACATCAATGATATTGAAGTTATGAATATTCTGATTTCTTGGATGTAGAGTTCGACTCATATATGCTTCCTATTACAGATCTTGATGATGGGGGTTTCCGTTTACTGGATGTAGATAACCGTATAGTGATTCCTTTTGGAACTCAAATTCGCCTTTTGGTAACAGCTGCCGATGTGCTTCATTCTTGGGCCGTGCCCTCTATAGGGGTAAAGGCCGATGCTATCCCTGGTCGATTAAATCAGATTAGTTTTTTGGTTAACCGACCAGGTCTTTACTATGGTCAGTGTTCTGAAATCTGCGGGGCTAATCATAGTTTTATGCCAATTGTTTTGGAGAGTGTTTCTGTTCAGGGTTTTTTGAATTGAGTGTCGGAATACAATGTTTCATTGGATGGCTGAAAGAAAGTATAGGCCTCTTAAGCCTGGTAATAGTAGTATCGTCTACTTTCAATGGGGTGATTAGTTAATTTATAACGTGAGCATGTCAAGCTTGAATAGCTGTTTAGGTATCATCTTGTGCCTCAAATAGGACCTTTAAGATGAATTTTTTATTTTTATGTTTATTACTATTACTTTATTTGGTTTTTCTTGCTTTTTTTACTTCATTAATTCTCCCGGAGTGATAAATCTGCATAAGGAAGGAGAGACGAGTAAAACATTAATTTGACAATGATAGCTAATTTATTTAGTGTTTTTGACCCATCTACTTCTTGAGGTTATCCTTTAAATTGGTTTTCCTGTTTGGTGGGATTTGTGTTCTTGCCTTATATTTTTTGATTTATGCCTAATCGGTTAAATGCTTTGTTCAACCGTGTTTTGGGAGTCCTTCACGGTGAATTAGGTTTAATTTTGGGTTTACGTGGCTACAAATCTACGTTGGTATTTATTTCTTTATTCTTCTTAATTTTTTTTAATAATTTTCTTGGTTTGTTTCCTTATGTTTTTACTGGTACAAGTCATTTAGCGGTTACTCTCTCTTTTGCTGCTCCCTTATGATTAGGATTTATGGTTTATGGTTGATTCAATCACACCATGCATATATTAGGTCACTTAGTTCCTCAGGGGACCCCGGGTGTTCTTATACCTTTTATGGTTTGTATTGAAACTGTAAGTAATCTAATTCGGCCAGGGACTTTGGCTGTTCGACTGGCCGCTAATATAATTGCCGGTCATTTATTGTTAACTCTTTTGGGGAATCAAGGCCCCGGTTTAGGGGTTATTTTTTTATCTCTTTTGATTTTAACTCAGATTTTATTGTTGATTTTAGAAGCAGCTGTCGCTGTTATTCAATCTTACGTTTTCGCTATTTTATCTACTTTGTATTGTAGAGAGGTAAATTAATGTCAATTCAACATCATTCTAATCACCCTTATCATTTGGTGGATCAGAGACCTTGGCCTATTCTAGGGGCTTTCGCTGCTTTAACTTTAGTAACTGGCTTAGTTAAATGATTTCATACTTTTTCTATAGACCTTTTAGTTGTGGGCTTGGTGTGTATTCTATTAGTGATGATTCAATGATGACGTGATATTACACGAGAGGGTACATTTCAAGGTTGTCACACAAATGCAGTCGCTTTAGGTCTTCGTTGAGGGATAATTTTATTTATTGCTTCGGAGGTTTTGTTTTTTGTTTCTTTTTTTTGGGCTTTTTTTCATAGAAGTCTATCTCCTGCTATTGATATTGGTTCATGTTGACCTCCTCAGGGTATTAAGACTTTTAACCCTTTTCAAATTCCCTTATTGAACACAGCGATTCTTCTTGCTTCTGGAGCCACGATCACTTGAGCCCATCACGGACTTATAAGCTCTAACTACGACCAATGCAAGCAAGGGTTGCTTGTCACTGTAATTTTGGGGATGTATTTTACTGCCCTTCAAGGGTTGGAGTACTATGAAGCTTCCTTTACTATCGCTGACGCGGTTTATGGTTCTACTTTTTTTGTAGCTACAGGGTTTCATGGTTTACATGTGATTATTGGTACCTCCTTTTTGTTCGTTTGCTTATTTCGTCATTTACTTCACCATTTTACTGTGGGTCACCATTTTGGATTTGAGGCTGCAGCCTGGTACTGACATTTTGTTGATGTTGTTTGGTTGTTTTTATATATTTCAATTTATTGGTGGGGCGGTTAATTAAATTATCTTTTTAGTATAAATAGTATAACTGACTTCCAATCAGAGAGTCCGAGTTCGGAAAAGATAATTTTTGGAGTAGTAATTTATGGTTTGATTCTTAGTTTGTTGGTTTTTGTTCTTTTAGTCCTGGTCTTCATTATTTCTAAGAAATCGTTGCTTGATCGTGAAAAGGCTTCACCTTTTGAATGTGGATTTGACCCTGTTGTGTCATCTCGTCTTCCTTTTTCTCTGCGTTTTTTCTTAATTGCTTTAATCTTTCTGATTTTTGACGTAGAAGTAGTGTTAATTTTTCCCTTTGTCTATTCCGTGAGTTGGGTTGCTTATGGGGGTTGAGTAAGTTTGGCTATTGTTTTCTTGCTTATTCTTTTGTTGGGGCTTTTTTATGAGTGAAATTATGGGGCACTTGAGTGATGTTTGTGGAAATGTAGTTAATTATAATATCTGATTTGCATTCAGAAGGTACCTTAAAGGTCTTTTTCGGGTTAAAAGCGAATTATTGCGTTTAGTTTCGACCTAAAAGTTGGCTGTAGAAGTCTTAACCCGTTTACTGGAGCTTGTTATAAGCACATCTTTGTTAAGGATGAGGAAGGAGGTTAACCACTCTCGGTAAAGAAGATAAAAGCCAATTGAAGGGCTGCTAACCTTTTGATAAGCGGTTAGATTCCGTTTGTATCTTTGCTGTTATAGTAAAAAGATTACATTACATTTTCATTGTAAAGTTAAAACTAATGTTTTTAGCGGTGCTTTTAAATCTGCCGATTACGTTGACGTCTTCAGCGTCATGCTCTAAATTTAAGCTATAAAAGCAAATTAGGGTCAATATTAAAGGTAAACTTAGGGCCAGGAACAAAATTAGAAAAATCTTAATTGAGTTATTTTGAATCTTTTGTAAATGACTGGAATTTAGTGTTAATAGTTCGTGTGCCCCTTGAGCTGTTAATTTTTCTGTCCAACCTTGGTCTTGATTTTTAAGGAACATTTTTCTTGTTTTCATGAAAGGGTTGGTTAGAATAAATCTTGATGTTTGCGGTAGGAATCACATACTTCTTGAGAATCAAATAATAAGTGATTGGTTGATGTGCGTTTTTTGAAACAATCTAACCCCCATTAGAAGGGAAGACAGGACTATTAAGGTTACTGAAATTTTCATTACGGGTGGTATAATAATTACGGTAGGTACGGGTAAGGTAAGTCACATCAACGAAGCCCCTGAAACGATTGATAGGACACCTATAAGGTATATTGGTGTATTTATGTGAAGATCTTTTTCTTGACAATTATTTAGTCTTATATTAAGGAAGGAGTTAAGTATACTAAAGTATGTTAGTCGTATTGAGTAAATAGCTGTAAGGGAGGTTGAAATAAGAAGAAGTGAGGTAATGAATAGATTTAAATTGGAACTCAGGTTTATTTCAATAATTAGGTCCTTTGAATAGAACCCAGCCAAAAACGGGAATCCGCAAAGGGATAGATTAGCTATGTTTATTACGACTCTCGTTAGAGGGAATATTAAAGTGATTCTTCCTAGGTTACGGATATCTTGTGTGTTATTTATGTTATGGATTAACAAGCCTGCACTTAGGAACAATAAAGCCTTAAATAGGGCGTGGGAGATCAAATGAAAAAAAGCTAGTATCTCTATTCCTAGCGAGATTGAGAATATTATCACTCCTAGTTGTCTAAGAGTGGAAAGAGCAATGATCTTTTTTAGATCAAATTCAAAATTTGCTCTTAACCCAGCTATAAATATGGTAAGGGTAGATATAATAAGTAGGTATCTACTTATGTTGTATTCTTGAATTATAGGGGAAAATCGGATTAATAGATATACCCCTGCAGTCACCAAAGTTGACGAGTGAACTAAGGCGTGAGGACTGGGGTCGGGGCGGCTATAGCTGCGGGGAGTCAAGCAGAGAAAGGAATTTGCGCTCTTTTTTGTAGTTGCTGCAATCACGATTAAAGTGATGATAATTATATTTATTTCGTTATTGTTGAATTGAAGTGTCCAGAAGATGAAATTAAAAGATCCTATGTAAAAAGCAAGTCTTAGTCTAATGATTAAGCATACATCTCCGATGCGGTTGGACAAAGCAGTGATTATCCCTGCACTTGCTGATTTTCTATTTTGATAATAAATAACCAAACAGTATGAAACTAATCCTAATCCGTCCCATCCAAGAAGGACATTCACCAGATTAGGGGAGAGAATCAGAAGGGCTATTGATAAAACAAAACAAGTTACCAGTAGAATAAATCGAATTTTAGACTTATCTTCTTGTATGTACGAATTTCTGTAAAATGAGACCATGCTGGAAATAAATAGAACTGTTCTCAGAAATATCAAGGCTATTCAGTCTATTAAAAGGGTTACGTCTAGTCTGAGTGAGTTCCAACAAGTAACATTTCACTCTAAGAAAAATGAAGTGTTCTTTTGAATTAGGTATAACCCTGCAGTTAAAGATGCAAGTCTGAGAACTATAAGTTGTGCTGAGATAATTAAATATCAGGGAATTTGTCAAAACATGGTCTTTGGTAGATTCTACACTTAAGGTGCCACAAACCTTTGTTCTTTTTGAACTACAAAACATACTGTTATCGATGATAAAATTAGGGGTAAGGTAACGCAAGGTCATAAATGGGAAAAGATAATAAGAAATTCTTGAACCTTTCCTGAGTGACCAACACATATTTTTGAAAGTCTTCCGTGTTGCGAATTTGAAAAAAGATAAAGACTATACGCAGCTCTTAGAAAGGAGATAACCGCAATAGGTAGAATAAGGTGTAAAGAAAATCTTAGGGATCTTCTCACTAGGATGATTTCGCTAATGAAATTTAAAGATGGGGGGGCTGCTATTCTACAGGCGATAGCTAAAAACCAAATAGGACTTATTGAAGGCATTAAACTGATAAATCCTTTGTTGAGAAGAAGGGACCGGGACCCTCTCCGTTCATAGATGATGTTGGCTAAGCAGAATAAAGCTGAAGAGATTAGTCCATGAGCAATTATTATCATTAAAGCGCCTAATCAACCTGAGGTGAATAGGGTTAGAATTCTTACGCAAACTAAAGATATGTGTGCTACTGAGGAGTATGCAATTAAAGATTTTGTATCATTTTGGCGTAAACAAATTATACTAGCAAACACTCCCCCTCAAATCACTATTCTTATAAGTCAAGGATTAAAGATTTTTGACACAGAGCTGGTGATTAACGGTAAACATCGTATTAAACCATACCCCCCCAGTTTAAGCAGAACCCCCGCAAGAATCATGGAACCTGCGATCGGGGCTTCAACGTGGGCTTTTGGTAGCCAAGAGTGACAGAAGTAAATTGGCAATTTTACTAGAAATGCTAGGTTAAGAGTTACGAATAAAATTCTGTATGTTATCTTTGTATGGTTGTGCAATATAGGTATCTCTAGTGACCCTTGCAACTCTATTACTCAAAAAATAGTGGCTAGAAGGGGGAGAGAGGCAAACAATGTATAAAATAGGAGATAAATAAATGCTTGTCAACGTTCTGGTTGATACCCCCACCCTAAAATGAGGAGGGCCGTTGGGATTAAAGAAGTTTCAAATATGATGTAAAAAGTTAATAGGTTTCTTGTGGTAAATGATCCGAATAATGAGAATAATAAGGAAATTAGTACAACCATAAAGAGTTTGTCTATATTTTTGTACATTTTAATCTTAAAACTTCTTATAATCATTAAGATACAGATTCATACGCTAAGAGTGGTTAGTGAAAAGGAAATGTTATCGAGAAGTATAAAATTGTAATTTATTATATTAAAAGATCATTCTTTTGGTAGGATAATTATTAACCCTCTGAGTCATATGATCGTGAAAATTCAATTTTTTGGAGAGAGGGACAAGGAGAAAATTAAGGAGAGTATAAGTCTTAACATTAAATTACGTTGATGGAGCTAATAAAATCGTTGTTGTGGGTTCGTACAATTAAGATAAGTAATGTTAATCCTAACGCTGCTTCACATACGGCTAAGGTGAGGAAAATCAAAGGAAAGATTCTCGTAGAATGGAGAGTTAATTTTACGTTAAGAACGAAAATTCTTAGAACACTTCCTTCAAGTCTCAGCAATGAAATGAGTAGATGTTTATGTTGAGAACAAAAAATATAAAGGGTAATGGCAATTCCAATAATGGGGAGGACGATTAATATGTCTTGTTTGATTCAAACGCTTGAAGTTAACATTGCTTTATTAGTTTATAAAGAATTTTGGTCTTGTAAACCAAGGGAGGCTCCGGCCATAAAGTATCAAAAGGATGGTTCGACCATGTCCTTAGCTTCCAAAGCTAAAATTTTACTTAAACTACCTTTTGAATAAATGATACTATCTCTCTTTTTCATTGGTTTTTTAGTGCTTATTTTTACTTTTATTTTTTTAAATCACCCCCTATCAATAGCCGTTAATCTCTTTTTTCAAACTTTAATTCTGTGTTTGGTCCTAAATACGGCTGGTGGAAGTCCTTGATATTCTTATATTCTTTTTCTTGTATTCTTAGGGGGACTCCTTGTAATTTTTGCCTATGTCTCCGCATTCGCTTCCAACGAAAAGTTTAATGTGAGTATTTTAAATAGCGGTGTTGTATTAATTTCGGCCTTTTTTTTTTCTTTTGACTGCGGGGGTTTTAAAGGTTGAGGATATTATGAACGTTTCTTTTGGGTCTTTCAGTTACTTAAAAATTGAGTTGGGAACTATTTTTATACACTCTGTTTTGGGGGGGTAACTCTATTTTTAGTTATATATCTTTTGTTGAGACTATTAATCGTTGTTCGACTAAATCGTATAGCTGAGGGGCCTTTACGTTCCTTTTAATGTTAACACTACGAAAAACTCATCCTTTAGTAAAAATTATTAATTCTGCTCTAATTGATCTACCAGCCCCTTCCAACATTAGAATTTGATGAAATTTTGGTTCTCTTTTGGGGTTGTGCTTAGTGGTGCAGATTGTCACTGGCTTATTTTTAGCTATGCACTACACTCCTCACGTGGATATGGCTTTCTCAAGTGTAGCCCATATCTGCCGTGATGTCAATTACGGATGGTTATTGCGGGCCCTCCACGCTAACGGGGCTTCTTTTTTTTTCATCTGTCTTTATATGCATGTGGGACGGGGTTTATATTATGGTTCATATCTTTTTAAGTATACTTGATTCGTTGGAGTCTTACTTTTGTTGTTGGTAATAGGGGCCGCTTTTATGGGGTATGTTTTACCTTGGGGTCAAATATCGTTTTGGGGGGCTACTGTAATTACAAATCTTTTGTCAGCTATTCCTTATGTGGGAACAGACGTAGTCCAATGAGTCTGAGGGGGCTTTGCAGTTGACAATGCCACTCTAAATCGGTTTTTTAGATTTCATTTTCTTCTACCTTTTATTGTCGCTGGGGCGACAATGGTTCATCTTATATTTTTACATCAGACGGGGTCTTCTAATCCTTTGGGTGTTAATAGAGATTCTGACAAGATTCCTTTTCATCCTTATTTTAGAATTAAGGACTTAGTTGGCTTTATCATTTTTTTTATGCTATTAACAATGATTGTGCTGATCAGTCCTAATTTACTTGGCGACCCTGACAACTTTTCCCCTGCAAACCCACTAGTTACTCCAGTTCATATTCAACCCGAGTGGTATTTCCTTTTCGCCTACGCCATTTTACGTTCAATCCCTAGAAAATTGGGCGGGGTGATGGCGTTGTTAATATCTATTTTGATTTTGATAATTGTCCCCTTTTTACATAAGAGAAAATTTCGAGGTTTAGCTTTTTATCCTTTAAGTCAAATTTTTTGGTCTTTAGTTAGAGTCTTTTTTCTATTAACTTGAATTGGGGCTCGTCCAGTGGAGGATCCTTATATCCTGGTTGGACAGATTTTAACAGTTTTTTACTTTGGCTATTTTCTATTATCTTCTATTCTCTTAGTTTCGTGGGACAAGGTTATTCGTTAGTTGCTTAGCCAATGGAACGGCAGTTGTTTTGAAAACAACCTATAAAGGTTTGAATCCTTTAGTAATTTCGTTAAAACAGAATTCTAATAGAAGAGAACAAGATTATCAAATTTAAGCTAACTGGAAGAAAGGATTTTCAGGCCAAGTTTATTAGTTTATCGTATCGAAACCGTGGGAGAGTCCCTCGAGTTCAGACAAATAAGTAGACACACCCCGCAAATGCGAAAGTTGAGAGACTTCCTATCATTCCCCCCAAAAACATGTGAGAAAATAACATTCTTATAAAAATAATTCTCGTGTATTCAGCTAGTATGATTATCGCAAACCCCCCTCTGCTATACTCTGTATTAAATCCTGAGACTAACTCGGATTCTCCTTCGGCAAAATCAAAAGGTGTTCGATTAGTTTCAGCTAAAGATGATGTAAATCAAATTATTGCTAACGTGGGCGCAACCAGTAATATTCAGCAGTTTTGTTGAAAATAATTGAATCTGGTTAAATCCAATGAGTGGAACATAACTAAAAATCTTACAATGATTAACGCTAGTCTAACTTCGTAAGAGATGGTTTGGGCTACCCCTCGTAGAGCTCCTAAAAGGGGGTATTTTGAATTAGACGACCAACCAGAAATAAGAATGGCATAAACGTTTAATCTCATAACGCATAGTAAAATAAGGATCCTATTTCTATGTTTCACAGGTTGAATGAGGAGGGGAAAGTCGATCAGATGAAAAGGGCTAAAAAAAAGACTTAACAAGGGTGAGATTAAAAAGGTAGATCTATTAGACCCCCGTGGTCTATTTTGCTCTTTAGTGAATAATTTAATGGCATCAGAGAATGGTTGCAGCATCCCTATAAACCCCAACTTATTCGGGCCCTTTCGAATCTGAATGTATCCTAATAATTTTCGTTCAAATAGAGTTAAGAAGGCTACTCTTACCAGAACTATTACAACGATGATAATTATGGAGATTAAATTGTGCATAGGTCTAAACCTACTAACCGAGAAATATATCCCATAAATAGATTCTAAGTCTATCGCATTAATCTGCCAGATTAGTAGTGAAGGTTAAAATTCATCTTGGTTTTAGATTATCTACACCATTCGGTCCTTTCGTACTAGAATGACGCTTTTTAGTCTGAGGATAGAAACCAACCTGGCTCACGCCGGTCTGAACTCAGATCATGTAAGATTTTAAAGGTCGAACAGACCTTTTACTAGAGCTTCTGCACCCTAGCAAATTCTTAATCCAACATCGAGGTCGCAAACCCTTTTGTTGATGAGAACTCTTGAAAAGGATTACGCTGTTATCCCTAAGGTAACTTGTTCATTTGATCTTTCTGTAAGGATCAATAGTTCAATTTTGTTTGTTTAAAAAATAAGAGTTGATTTTTGTCTTTTTGTCGCCCCAACAAAATTTCTTTATTCTGTTAAACTTTTATACTATGGGGTTCACAGAGTTAGGAAATAAAGCTCTATAGGGTCTTATCGTCCTTCAGATTTATTTAAGCTTTTTCACTTAAAAATAAAATTCCATAATTTGATGAGAGACAGTTTTTTCTCGTTTAACCGTTCATACAAGCCTCTAATTAAGAGACTAATGATTATGCTACCTTCGCACGGTCAAAATACCGCGGCCATTGATAAGAACATTGGGCAGGTCTTACCTCAAATTTTTCTTGAGGAAATGTTTTGTTAAACAGTCGGAAAAATGGTTGCCTAATTCCTTTCATCAATCTAGTTTGAATAAAAATTTAAATTTTTTGTAAGGTAATATTATACATTATTTTGTACTCATGACAGTATTATTTCTATAAATTTTTTGTTTATTTATGTTTTTTAATATAAGCATTAAGGAAGAGAAAATATTATTATAATTTATATTTAACTATAACGTAAAATTTTCTTTGGCTGATTCTAGGCCTTAGATAAATTTTTGTTTGGATTTTTCTTGTAATATTAATTTTAGAAGCTCGTCCCTCTAAAATTTTATTTTTATTAATTTATTGGGTGTTAAGGCCAGATAACTAATAAAAATTGAATTGAATTCATTTCTTAAAAACCAGATAAAAGGAAATGCGGTTAACGTTTTGCTTCTAACCTCGAGTTCATTACACTTTTGCCACAGTGAGGGTTTCTCGGGGTTAGCTCATTTCCTTTCGGGAGGTCTATTTATCTAGCTGATTTTACTGACCCCTGATACACAAGGTACGATTATATATATCTTCTTTGATGAAATTAAGTTTTCATTTTTTTCAACTTTCCTTTACAGTACTATAAACTATCATAAATTAAGCTTTTTTGAAACTCATACTAAGCATAAAAGGGGAATAATGTTTTACAAATAATTATACAATAAGTTAAAATTCTCAAAGTATTCCGAGTCGCACAGAAGAGGTTTCAGTGTAAGTGAAATGCTTTACTCTAAAGCTTTACTTTGCTTTCTAGATGCACTTTCCAGTACACCTACTATGTTACGACTTATCTTCCTTTATTAGGAAGAGCGACGGGCGATGTGTACACATCTCAGAGCTTTTTCAAGTTACTTTACTAAAGTAAGTTTACTTCCAAATCCACCTTAAATCATTTTTCATTAAATTTCCGTTTAATTTATTATTAATGTAACCCATCACCACCCTCTTATAGGCTGCACCTTGACCTGAAGTTAGTAAAATAGTTAATTTAGATAATTTCTTTTGAGAATTATCTGGCAACGGAGGTATACAAACTAAATAAAAGAGGGTAAGGTTTAGCGTGGACTGTCGATTACGGGACAGGTTCCTCTGGAAAGAGTGAGATGCCGTCAAATTCTTTGGGTTTGAAGATTTACTTTTACTACCCTGGCAAAATTAGATAAGAATAATAGGGTATCTAATCCTAGTTTATTATCTTATTTGAGTAGATAAAATAAAATTCTCTTAGTTTTTTCTGTTTAGTTTAAAATTTCACTTTTAATTAAAATATTAGTGAACTTATGTGAATTAAATTTTCCTACATTCCACCAATAAATCTTATTTAAGTCCTTCGTCTAACCGCGGTAGCTGGCACGATTTTTACCGACTTTACTTTTTATTGCTAAGTCTAAAGTTTTTAATAATTAATGCTCATTACTACAAGTTATTCTTCTAGAATACTTTTGGAAGTATGTAATGCATAAAAAGAACAAGATTAAAGTCAGAATCAAACTTATTAATAACAAAAAAATTGTTTTCGGACTCAAAAATTGAGTTCCAATAATTGATTGGAATTTCAACTTACTCTGTTTTTAAAACACTTGTATTTCAAGTGTTTATTTTTTCATTTATGCATTATTCTGGAGTAAGTCAAATTGATCTTTTTACGCTAATCGAAAGTTGGTGAGGAAGATGGGTCCCTCATCCCTCTGTCGGGATCTGAAGTTTATTGAATTTATGGTAAATTTGTCTTAGGTGGTTTTCTAACGAGAAGAGTTTAATGTGTGAGGATTTTTGTGACTGGAAAGTGGCCAAAGAGTCGATCCAATTATTAAACAAATATCGTATAAAAACGTAAACCCAAAATTTAAGATTTAAGATTTTACTGGACAATTATAAATACCAATGGGCGACTGATTTAACTTAAGGGGAGTGATTCAATATAAATATTATGACAATGGAGAAAGGTATAACGAGTCGTTCTAGATTTAAATCAATAGTTTAACATAACTAATGGTTAAATATTTAATATAAATATAAATGGGTTTCTTTTTCACTTTTTTCTTCTCCGTGAAAAAGAAACCC